AAAGTAAAAGCGGGTAGCGGGAATCGAACCCGCATCGTTAGCTTGGAAGGCTAGGGGTTATAGTCGACGTTGATTCATCATTTTTAACGTCTCTAATTCAAAACTGAACGTGAAACTTTGGTTTCATTCGGCTCCTTTATGGAAGATGGATAAATTCCCAGATTCAGACATGAACGAAATAAAAAAATCCGACCCATAACGTCTATGTCAGCTTTTCTGTCTGAATCTATTCAGAACAACCCGCTTTCTAGACGATCCCTATAGAAAAGAGGAGGGTTATATTCTAACAATCTTTCTAGTTACTTCGTTCTCTACTTCTATTTGAAAGAATCCTTAGGAAAAGCGTTTTGTTTCCACCGAGCTAAAAAAATTTCTCGATGTCTTTAGTAAACCAAAGACATTGTTTAATAGCTGTTTTGCTTCAATTTCCTCTATATAAATTTTCAATTATATAAATTGAAAATTGAAGATTTAGTTACGATTAGAAATACACTTTTTATCTTTATCCATGGGTCCGTTACTCATACTCATTCAATTGGAAGTATTGATCCAATAAAAAAAATTATGTTTCGTAATCTCATAATCCAATTTTTCCATTTTAAATTGATTCTTGGATACAAATCACGAGAATGTATATTCTTCCTCGAATTTTTCATTGAGAGGTAAAGGATTCAATCCTTTTAAGAACTAAAGTTTTTGTTCGGAATGAATATATGAATATGAATCAAACCGAAAGACCCTTTAACTATATAGGGGGTTGTAGAACGAATCACACTTTTACCACTAAACTATACCCGCTACAATCCGATTATTGTATATAATCGGACCTTTTGTCGACCCTAATCAAAAGTAAAACAAAAGATCAGAAAAAAATCATGAAAACGAGAGCGTTTACGTGTTGTATCAGAGGACCTAATGAGATTAGGAAAAGAGGATTCATTTAATTTAAATAACTAAATACCAAGTGTTTTTTTGCCCGAGGTTTTTGACCTATACGTCTCGAACTTAAGCCATAACACAAAAATGGATTGTGTCAAGAAACGACAGTTCCCTTTTTCTTATTTAAACTGGAATAAAAGGACTAACTAAGAAAGAAACGGCACTTTGATTCGATATCATTTGATTCTATATCATAGAAATTGAAAAAGTTTTTTTTTATTTTTAATCGCAATAACAAGCAAGTGTTTTTCTTTTTTTTTCAAAATTCAAAAATATTTTTATTTATGATTCGTTGGAACAAAAGGGCGGGCCCGGCTAAGTACTGACCAGGCCGGGCCGTGAAACTAAAAAGCCCCTTCGGACGAAATCAAAAAATAATAGTCTATACTATGACGGGCGTTTTCAAGCCTTATTTTTTATAATGTAACATAGTATTATCCTTTTTCAATTGGGAGGAGAGATGGCTGAGTGGACTAAAGCGTCGGATTGCTAATCCGTTGTACGAGTTTTTCGTACCGAGGGTTCGAATCCCTCTCTTTCCGTTTTTGTTGATGACTTGGTATTTTCTTTCGAATTTATCGCGAGCTCTTTTTTTATTTAATTAATAGTTAAAAATGAATAGTTAAAGAAGTTTAAGGATGTGGAATAGATAAAATCTTACTAATAACAGTTTAAAATCAAGCAAAGCAAACAAAAACCTTATCTTTTATTCTTCACGTCCAGGATTACGTCCTGGATCATTAGACAGGAATCCGAAGATAAAGAGAGAAACAAAGAATATCACTACCGTGTAAACAAATAGTTTGAGAGTAAGCATTACACAATCTCCAAGATTTTTTTTAGGAAAAAAGAGAATAGATTCTCCACTTTTATACCGCATACCCTACTTTTTTATTTTGACACCAAGAAATGCAGTGGGGTGATCCGGATTTGTCGCGGTTGTACAATAATTTCAATATTTGAATTGAGGGTGTAGGACTTATCTGATCTTATCAATTCTACGAATTTTTTTTTTTCGAATAAATAATGAATTTATCTGGGACTTTATTAAAAATATCATCGAAAACTTACAGCAGCTTGCCAAACAAAGGCTAAGAGAAAAAAGAACAGAGGTATTACTGGCATAATATCTACAATTGGATTCAAAAAAGCGTAGGCTTCGGGCAATTTGGCGACGAAAAAATTACTGGAAAAAAGAGCAGAATTAAGGTAGATACAGATTAAACTAAATATATTAAGCATAACAAACATTTTGTTTTGGGGATAATTGTATTTTTTTTGATTGAGTTATTAATAAATTGAGTTTTTTATTATTATAAATATGTTATTATTGATAGAAGAAAAAAAATGAATAAAAAGAAAATAAGATAGACCAAAAAACTTTCTTTGATTTGAACTCACCCAATCAAAAATCCTTCTATATCTCAAATCAAAAGAGAATAGAATAAATCATACTTTCGTACAATATCTTAATTGAATTATATGTAATGATCAATAAATTAAGTTTAATTCTATGTCTACATGTATAGTCTACATGTATAAAAATTCTAGTAATCTATTTTATAAATAATAGATATTTAGACTGGAGTTGACGAATAACCCGTACCAATATTAGTGTTTATTAGTGTCTAATAGAAAAAAATGGGGCGTGGCCAAGTGGTAAGGCAACGGGTTTTGGTCCCGCTATTCGGAGGTTCGAATCCTTCCGTCCCAGATCATATCCCGTATAGAATTATTATTATATAATGTGATCATTATATTAATATATTGATAATATATATATCATACATAATAAAATAATATATATAAAATATATATCATAATAAAATATATAAAAAAAAAATTGCCTTTTCGAACAGCCTTCTGTATTAAGAATAGAATATTGGTATAGAATGTGATTCTTATTTCTTTTTTTAATAATCTGCGGAATCATATCTTTTTCACAAATTTAATCGAGTTCAAATAACACGCATATGAAATAGTAAATTTCATTCATTTGCGATTCGTTAAGATAGTACCTATTTTACAGATTTTAAAGTATAAATATGAAAAAATAACAACATAAAATTTCAATCTTCCCTTACATCAGTGTTTTTTTATCTATCTTTTTTTACTCACAGATGGTTTAATCCAATATCCAATATGGATTTCTCTCTCTCTTACTGATGATAAAAAAAGAAAGGTCCTTGCTGGAAAACTTTATGTTATGCAAAATACAAATAATTGTATAATTGTATCGGATAGGAAATTTTTCAATCAATTAAATCTTTGTAAAGAACTCTTATGAGTTCTTGGTACTTGAAGAAGTGTGAAATTGTTGAATTTATCCTATCACTATTACGTTACTTGAAGATACAGATTCAAAATAACTTGTTTATTCGTGTTATATTAGTTATAATTAGTTAACTAATTTGATTTTTACAAGAAAAAGATTCTAAATTTAAAAATTTAGAAAAAAAAAATTATTTCTATTTTATAGAATTTCCAGTATTTAATTCTATATAATCTAAAAAAATAGGGTTAAATAGATTACTATGTACCGACCGAACCAATGATTATTCATGATTCCATAATTGAATCAATTACATTACATATGGGTTCCAAACTGAAGGAATGTTATGGTAAAACTTCGTTTAAAACGATGTGGTAGAAAGCAACGTGCGACTTGAAGGACATGATCAGCTGTGGAGTCTTACATCCACCATTTTTTTATATATTATATAGGAATGAAAGTGCTCTTGGCTCGACATCATTTGTTCTGTTCCGCTGGAACCCTCTTTTTTTTGGGGGGGGGGTGATGTAATTATAGTACAGGATGGAGCTCGAGTAGAAAGATTTTTTTTCAGGGGCAATAATCTAGGGTTAGTATCAATCAATAAATTGGAACAACTTCGTAAGTATATTTTCGATACATAAACCTAAAAGGTTCTATTCGAGAAAATTTCCAATTCAAAAGGAAGGTGTATTACGCAGGAATCAACCATTCGTATGATTCTTTGACAGAAAGAAATCACAAAAAATGATATGTTGCTGCCGTTTTGAAAGGATTTAAAGATCACCGAAGTAATGTCTAAACCCAATGATTCAAGGCAAAGATCCTGGAACAAGTAAATACCTTTTTCAATTGTCTTAACAACTAGATCAGAATGAAGAATCAAAATAGATCAGAATGAAGAATCAAAATAGATCAGAATGAAGAATCAAAATAGATCAGAATGAAGAATCAAAATAGATTCTAAAGGAGACAGACAATAAAAGGGTTAGAGACCACTCAATAAATGAAATATCTAAAAGGGTTCTCTTTTGAGTTATTTCAGAGTTATCCAACTTGAGTTATGAGGGTGCAAATACGACTAATTTTATTTTTTGTTGGGTAAGAATAAGAAAAAAAAGTACTTAAATCAATAGTCTAATTAATTTGATGATTTTATGGATATATTTGATATTGTAATTCGATACATAGACATAATTTCTAATTTTCTTGAGCCGTACGAGGGGAAAACTTCTTATACGTTTCTAGGGGGGGGGTATTGTTCATCTATCCCAATGGGCCATTTATCGAATCGTTGCAATTGATGTTCGATCTCGACGAGAGGGAAGAGATCTTCGGAAAGTGGGTTTTTATGATCCGATAAAGAATCAAATCTATTTAAATGTTCCTGCTATTCTAGATTTCCTTGAAAAAGGCGCTCAACCTACAGGAACTGTTCATGATATTTCAAAAAAGGCGGGGGTTTTTACGGAACTTCGCCTTAATCAATAAACAAAATTCAATTAATGAAATAAAATCGAAAAAAGAAGGTGTGGATGATTTGTATATAGCTTTGTATAACCTTTTCTTTGCTAGTTCCTCTTTTGTTCTATTCATATCATACTTCCGTTTAGTATTGTTACTTTTAGTATTGTTACTATAGAATGGTGTCGTTTATTTATAACGACAAAAAATGGATTTCGATTTTATTGATATAATAATGGATCCAATAATTTAAAATCGAAATAAAATAGTAAAATAGTATAGAAATAGAAAAAGATCAAGTGAATAAATAAGAAATGACGTAGAAGTAATTGGGTCTATAGACATAAAAATTTGCATTACCGTCAATGGGGTGATTTTCGTTGGAACTCTACGAACAAAAAAAAAACAAAGGACTAAACCTGTTTATTTTAGTTATTGAATAAACCTCATTTTTTTCTACTTCTCCCCCGTCTTCCTTAATTTAGTCTTCCACCTATATTATATTATATATAGTGCCAATCCAACACAAGTCCTTAGTTTTTTTATATTTCAATTTAAATAATTTGAATTTGATTAATTTTAATTGATTGAAATCAGAATTGTTAGTTCGATTTAGAGTTTGTTTTATCTTTTGTATGCTTTTCTCAATATTCATATTGACAACAGTGTATCAAATAAATATAATCCGATCGTGGATAAATGGATCCATTTATCCCTGTTCCATAGATTTTATTTCATTTAAATAATGGGTTCTTGGATTTTCTGTCATACAAAAAGTCTTTTTTGATTAAGATTAAAATCAATAAAACTCGATATATACTAATTAATGGGTAATATAAGAGACAATAGGCGGTCTATAAACTTTGACTTTATCCCTATTTTATCTTTTATCTGAGAATTTTTTGTATTTTCGTCGGATTTGTTCATTTTTATTGTGAACAGAGTGGATTAGAATTTTTTTTTCATTTTTTTTTAATGGTTTGATTGCATTGTGCCATTCAATTTCGTTATTTATTGGGATTCTGATTGTATCTACGCATTCTAATTAGTTTTTTGGGGTTGCTAACTCAACGGTAGAGTACTCGGCTTTTAAGTGCGGCTAGCATCTTTTACACATTTGTATGAAGCAAGAGATTCGTCCATACCATCGGTAGAGTTTGGAAGACCACGACTGATCCTGAAAGGAATGAATGGAAAAAGCAGCATGTCGTAGCAATGGATAATTCTGAGAATATTTCATTCTTACTGAATAGGTCCCAAATCTTATTTCAATTGTTTAAATTCGTGGTGTCTAACAATTTTTTAAAAAGAATCTTTTGGGGGGTCGAGTGAATAAATGGGTAGAGCCTTACTATAAGGTTCCAATTATAGGGAAATAAAAAGTAACGAGCTTCTGTTCTTCATTTTTGAATGATTACCCCATCTAATTAGACGTTAAAAATATATTAGTGCTTAATGCGGGAAAGGCTTTTCTGATGAGTGGATTAGAAATTTCTTATGAGTCCTAACTATTAGCTATTCCACTTTATGGGGTAGAGATAAATGTGTAGAAGAAGGCAGTATATTGATAAAGAGATTTTTTTTTCAAAATCAAAAGAGCGATTGGATTGAAAAAATAAAGGACTTCTAACTACCTTGTTATCCTATAAATGAACATAAGGGGCTAGAGAGTCCGTTGATGAGTTTGACTTCGAGGTATCTCGTTTTTTCTTACTATAAATACCTTGTTTTGACTGTATCGTACTATGTATCATTTGATAACCCAATAAATTACCTATTTTTTTTCTGGTTCAAATCGAATTTTAAATGGAAGAATTTCAAGGATATTTAGAATTAGATAGATCTCAGCAACATGACTTCCTATACCCACTTATCTTTCGGGAGTATATTTATGCACTTGCTCATGATCGTGGTTTAAATAGATCCGTTTTGTTGGATAATGTAGGTTATGACAAGAAATCTAGTTTACTAATTATAAAACGTTTAATTAGTCGAATGTATCAACAGAATCATTTTCTTATTTCCGTTAATGATTCGAATCAAAATCGATTTTTGGGGTACAACAAAAATTTGTATTCTCAAATGATATCGGAGGGATTTGCAGTCATTGTGGAAATTCCGTTTTCCCGAAGATTAGTATCTTCCTTAGAGGAGACAGAAATCGTAAAATCGTATAATTTACGATCAATTCATTCAATATTTCCTTTTTTCGAGGACAAATTCCCACATTTAAATTATGCATCAGATGTACTAATACCCTACCCCATTCATCTGGAAATCTTGGTTCAAAACCTTCGCTACTGCGTGAAAGATCCCTCTTCTTTGCATTTATTACGGCTCTTTCTTCACGAGTATTGTAATTGGAATAGTCTTATTACTCCAAAAAAATCTATTTTTGCAAAAAGTAATACAAGATTATTCTTGCTCCTATATAATTCTTATGTATGTGAATACGAATCCATTTTACTTTTTCTCCGTAACCAATCTAATCATTTACGATTAACCTCTTCTGGGATCTTTTTTGAGCGAATATGTTTTTATGAAAAAAGAAAATATCCTGTTGAAGAAGTCTTTGCTAACGATTTTCCGGCCACCTTATGGTTCTTCAAGGATCCTTTTATGCAGTATGTTAGATATCGAGGAAAATCTATTCTGGCATCAAAAGAAACTCCTCTTCTGATGAATAAGTGGAAATATTATCTTGTCAATTTTTGGCAATGTCATTTTTATGTATGGTCTCAACCAGGAAGAATCCATATAAACCAATTATCCAAGCATTCCCTTGATTTTTTGGGTTATCTTTCAAGCATACGACCGAATATTTC